TGCTAGTACACCAAGAATACCTAGAAAAACACTTCCAGTAATATTTACGCCAAGTATCGCTGGTACAATTCCTTGTAAAACATCTTCAGTCCAATCTACAGCAGCGGCAATATAGCACCAAGGAAATGTATATGGATTAATATAAATAAACCATGACAGTGCAATTCGTAGAATTACAACTTGTGAATAAACCATTAAACCAACGAATAAAACTTCTCGAATTGTTTCTAAAAATGTTATATCTAAACAAATATGTAATTGGACTTGGATAAATTTAGATAACCAATCGGGTAAAAAATAAATGTTTTTATAATTTTCAATATAAAAATTGTAAAAGCCTTCTTCTTTATTTTCATAAATATACCTTGGAACAGATTCAATTTTTGGAGAAGGTCCAAATATCATCTCAAACCAAGTTTCTGGTCGTTGTATAGGAGGCCAAAAAGTTCTATGGACTGGAAGATTATCCAAAAACTTAGACCTAGCATATGACTCAGTAGGAAGATCATAAATCGTTGGCATTCCAGGATTATCCGGATAACCAAAAAAACTTGCTATTTGCCTGAACGAATTACTGGTCAACTCATAAAATGCAGTTCGAATCGGAATAAATTTTTCATCTAAACTCATTAGTAATTTTAAACTAATATTAAGTTAATAAGATATATATATATATATAGAATTATATAATCAGACAATAATTAGATTTACAAGCCTATATTATTGAAAATAAGTCAAATTCATTTAATAAATTTTGTAATCGACAAATTAAATCGAAAAATCTATTTATAAAAAGTTTATTTATTATTTTTATTAGCTAAACCATTTATTACAAATAGTCGGGATAGTAGGATTTGAACCTACGACACCCTGCTCCCAAAGCAGGTGCTCTACCAAGCTGAGCTATATCCCGGATTGATTAAGGTTAGAATAAATTTTGAATTCTATAAAAGCTAGATTACTAAATTTTTCATAATTACACAAGGTTTAGCTCTAGTTTATAAATTTATTTAAATAAAATTTTCTTATTACCGAATATTATCAGTAATAAGAAAAAGTAGAAACTATTTAGTTTTTAAAAATGTTTCTTTAGAATCAGCAATAATTTCTTTTAATGAAGTTTCTGCTTCTTCTGTAAATTGGTTCGTTGAAGAAACAATCTCAG